TTCGAAATCGAATTGAAGTTCTAAAAAAAGGATCCATTACTCTAGATGTGCTGGAAAAAAAGAGTAGATTATGTAATGATGAGACTAAAAAAGAATACTTGCCTAAAATAGATGATCCCTTTTTGAATGGTCCCTATCGCGGAAGGAGAAACAGTCTTTTTTCTTCCTCAATCAGAAATGAAACTTCGATAAAAAATGACATCGAGAAAAGATGGATAAATAAGATCCAGGATATACTTTTTACTACTGATTATGATTATGAAAAATTGGAAGAGAAAATAGATACATTTGATCAAAATTCATTATCAACAGAAAAAAAAAATGATTTATTTCCATTTTCAAAAATGGAATTCAAAATCCAACAAGAACAAGGAAGAATTGTCTTCGAAGATCAAATCAATATTTGCAAATTCATCTTCATCAAAAATGTCAATCCAGAGTCTAAAAGACTAAAAGAAATAAGTAAAAAAGTAAAAAGATGAAAACTAAAACAAATCCTAAATAGACTAAGAGATAAGAAGAAATCCGACCTGCTCCTAAATATTTGATAACCTCTCCCCCAAAGAAACTTATAAGTCCCAAAGTATTGGGAATTCCATCAATTCCTCGTCGATCAAAAAAATGAGTTAGTTGAGCAAATCTTCTTAAACCTGCAGTCAAATATTTTTGATACAAAAAATCTATGTAACCGCGATTATATGACCAATCATAAATAAGATTTATGATTTTTTCCAAAAGAGCTATATTATTACCACCCTTAACAAATGAATTTTGTAAATTCAAGTTTTTGAAAGATGAATAAATGGGCTTATATAAAAAAAACGCTATAAATATACCAAAAAAGGCTAGACTGACCGAAAAAATGGAATTTATGAAAAATTCATACCAATCTATAGAATTCGTAGGATTCGGATGTAAAAGATTTATAGACGGCTTCAACAAATTTGATAATAGATCAAACTCAATTCCACTTTGATTATACGGAATTCCTATAATTCCAACAAGACAAGTAAATAGTACTAATATAGACATGGAAAATAGCATAGTACTGTCTGATTCGGGGGGATAAAAAAATGTATTTTGAATCCCCAAAAAGGGAATACTAAGAAAAGGGCGTATCATCTTTTTTCTATTATCAAAAACTGGATAGGTTGTAAACAAAATCCCTTTTTCATTACTATTTGTTGATAATAATAAAGAAACCTTGTTTTTTTGAATTTCTTTTCCCCATGGGGATATTGAATAGCAGGAACCGCTGTTTTGACCACTATAATTCTTAAAATGAACGTTTAAATGCCCCTCAAAAGTCAGTAAATAGATTCGAAACATATAAAATGCGGTTAATCCTGCTGTGAAATAAGCTAGAATTGCAAAAACCGGCGAATACAACCAACTATCATTAAGAATTTCGTCTTTGGACCAAAAACAAGCGAGCGGTGGAATACCACAAAGAGAAAGCGTACCTATTAAAAAAGAAGTTTTTGTAATTGGTACATGCTTTTTCAACCCTCCCATAAGAACCATATTCTGACTTTTCTCGGGAGAATATCCAACAATAGCTTCCATTGAATGAATAATAGATCCGGATCCTAAAAACAATAATGCTTTCGAATAAGCATGAGTAATCAAATGAAATAAAGCCGCCCGATACGATCCCATTCCTAAAGCTAACATCATATAACCCAGTTGAGACATCGTAGAATAAGCCAAACTCCTTTTAATATCTTTTTGAGCAAGAGATAAAGTCGCTCCAAATAATAATGTTACTATACCTATCAAAGAAATAAAATTCATTATATGCGGTATAATTATAAAAAGAGGAAGGAGGCGAGCTACAAGAAAAATACCTGCTGCGACCATAGTAGCGGCATGTATAAGCGCCGAAATAGGAGTAGGACCTTCCATAGCATCCGGTAACCATACATGAAGGGGGAATTGAGAAGACTTGGCAACTGCACCTGTAAATAAAAACAAGGCACACAACGTAAGAAATAAAAAATTGACCTCATTATTATAAACTAATTTATTTAATATTTCAAATAAATCTCGAAATTCGAAACTACCCGTTATAGCATAAAGTCCCAAAATCCCTAATAATAAACCAAAATCGCCTATACGATTCGTTACAAAGGCTTTTTGACAAGCATTCGACGCAATAGGTCGTGTGAACCAAAAACCTATTAATAGATAAGAACACATTCCAACTAATTCCCAAAAAATATAAATTTGTATCAAATTCACACTAGTAACTAATCCCAACATAGACGTAGTGAAAAAACTCAAATAAGAAAAAAATCTCAAATAACCCTGATCATGATACATATAATTGTCACTATAAAAAAGAACCAAAATTCCAACCGTACTAATTAATATTACCATAATCGAAGCAAGCGAATCTATTAAGTAACCGAAGTCTAAAGAAAAATCATTAGTAATGGTCCAAGACCATACATATTGATAGAGAGAATTTTGATTTATTTGCTGAATAGATAGATAGACCGAAAGGAGCATAACTACATTTAGTAGAAAGATACTAGGAAAGGACCACATGCGTCGAAGATTTTTTGTTGCCATTGGAAAAACGATAAGTCCAACTCCTATTAACATAGGAATGGGAAGTGGAATGAGAGGTATAATCCATGAATAGGGATATGTATAGTCCATAAAAAACCTTTTGTCTTTTTTTTTTTTTATTCTTCTTTTATTCTGAATTATTGTTTCTCAACTACTTCGAATATTCAGAGGAAGAAGGAAGTTAGAATAAATAGGATCAGGCTAATAGTGCAATCGAAAATGAAATAAAATTAAAAAATGAACTAATTAATTAATATAAAAAATGAAATAATTAATACTATTTTTTCTTTAAAAAAATAATACTATTTTTTCTTTATATTAATTTCTAAATTTCTATATAAATATATTTGTTATATTTTTTGAAAATTGWSYMWWTTKYMTMKTYKMYWTAATTKACTCGAATTTTATGACAAATCAAAAAAATAGTAAACTATTTTTACTCTAAATAACTAACTAGTTATAGTTATCTATAATAACTTAGATAAATTAATCTAAATAAATTAGCTAAGTTATAACAAGGATCTTTCTACTTTCTAAAGATATAAAACAATTCAATTATCATTAGATATTCCGATAATTTATTCTATCCGTAGACGAAAGATTCAGAATTCCATACAACAAATATACACAGAGTGTTTTATACATTCCTGTTTTTTCCATTAACATTAAATTAATATAAAAAATATAAAAGAATAAATAATATAAAACACATGAACTTTTTTAGAATTGTCGAAAGCTTTGACTATCCGATTCGATACCTACCATGGATCAAAATCACTGAGCAAGGATTTCTTTTTTTACCTTTGATTCTATTTTTCTTTTGATACGGATAGAAATAGAAAACAACAAAAAGAAACATAGATATATAAAAACTTCGTTATTTCTCTTTTGTGTCGTGTCAGATATTTAGTTGGATTGAATGGAATCAAGATTAAACAAAAAATTGAAAAATAAAATAAATGAAATTGTTTGAACTTTGAACAATAAATGTCTTTCACATTCAACTAGATAAAAAATTGTTTTAAAATTGATTTTTTCATGGCAGTTCCAAAAAAACGTACTTCTATATCAAAAAAACATATTCGTAAGAATATTTGGAAAATAAAGGCCTATTTTACAGCGTTGAAGGCTTTTTCATTAGCGAAATCTATTTCTACGGATAATTCAAAAAGTTTTTTTGTGCAACAACCCAATAATCAAACTTATAGTAAATAAGGTACTTTTTTTTTTGTAGTCTTTCACGATGGGGATTCTTATTTTCCCCATCAAGCTTCGAATAACCATTTTAATAATTGAATTACTTAATTGAATTACTCAATAAGAATTGAATTCTGGTAATATTTGGAGAATGCTTCAATATGGAGGAAAACAGTAAAATGAAAGGAATTTTTGATCAGTAATTGAATTATTGAATTTCAATCTCGACAATTAAATAAAAAAAGCTTATTATTATTTCGAGTACGCCGCTATGGTGAAATCGGTAGACACGCTGCTCTTAGGAAGCAGTGCTAGAGCATCTCGGTTCGAGTCCGAGTGGCGGCAGGCTGTCTTTCGAAAAGAACGACAATAAGTTATATTATTATATAATAATATAATAAATATAATTCCAGTAATATAATTCCAGATTGGATTCCGTATCATTTTCTATACTTTTTTATTTGAGAATTTTTATGCTATTTTACACTTTAGAACATATATTAACTCATATATCATTTTCGATCGTTTCAATTGTAATTACAATTTTATTGATAATTTTCTCGTTTGATGAAATCGTAGGACTATATTATTCGTCAGAAAAAGGCATTATAGCGACTTTTTTCTGTATAACGGGATTATTAATCACTCGTTGGATTTATTCGGGACATTTCCCCTTAAGTGATTTATATGAATCACTCATTTTTCTTTCATGGGGTTTCTCCCTTATTTCTATCGTTCCATATTTTAAAAAACATATCAATTATTTAAGTGCAATAACTTCACCTTGTACAATTTTGATACAAGGCTTTACCACTTCAGGTATTTTAACCGAAATACATCAATCGGAAATATTAGTCCCCGCTCTTCAATCCCAGTGGTTAATGATGCACGTAAGTATGATGATATTAGGCTATGCAGCTCTTTTATGCGGATCATTATTATCAGTAGCTCTTTTAATCATTTCATTTCAAAAGATTTTGGAAAATTTTCTAAACGAGTCATTTTCATTTAACAAGATCCAATATCTGGATGAGAAGCGGAATGTTTTAATAAACAACTTCTCTTGTTTAGCGAGAAATTATTACAGAGCTCAATTAATTCAACAATTAGATCAGTGGAGTTATCGTATTATTAGTCTAGGGTTTATCTTTTTAAACATCGGTATTCTTTCAGGATCAGTATGGGCTAATGAGGCATGGGGATCATATTGGAATTGGGACCCAAAAGAAACTTGGTCGTTTATTACTTGGACCCTATTTGCAATTTATTTACATACTCGAACAAATACAAAAAAGGTCAAAAGTCTAAATTGCGCGATTGTGGCTTCTATGGGCTTTCTTATAATTTGGATATGCTATTTTGGGGTCAACTTATTAGGAATAGGGTTACATAGTTATGGTACCTTTAATTTTCATTAACATGAAATGAAATTGAAAAAGATTCCTACAATACAAACAGAAACAGAAAACATCTTCAAAAAAAATTATAATAAAACCACTGAAATACTAAATTAGTAAATATTAAGTTAACGAATATAAGAAAAAAAAAACTCCATACTTCAGGGAAGATGTCGAGAACCATTTGAATCACTACACTAATTGATTCAAAAGGTTCTCACAACAAGAAATCCATCTAGTCACAATTTGAATTCATTTTGACTTTAGTTTAGTTAATTTATATTTTTCATTTTCAAATTGCAAAACGAAAAAGAAAGAATAGGATTTAATCCTTAATTCTTTCGTATTTTATTCATGAAAACTATCGATAAAAATATGTAGATATAACAGCTTCTACCTTCTCAACTGAGAGTGAGAGGATGAAATCCGGATAAATACCAATACCTATTATTGGTAGAAGAATCGAGATTAAAATAAATAATTCTCTCGGCCCAGAATCACAAAAATAAGAGTTTTGTGAATTCAAAATCTTATATCCGTAGAACATTTGACGTAACATCGATAATAAATAAATAGGAGTTAATATCATTCCAATTGCCATTAGAAAAGTAATTAATATTTTGGGAATTAAAAAATATTGTTGGCTGGTAATTATTCCAAAAAAGACTATCAATTCGGCAACAAAACCACTCATGCCGGGTAATGCAAGGGAAGCCATTGATAAGATACTGAACAGTGTGAATATTTTTGGAAGGAAAATCGCCATTCCACCCATGTTGTCGAGATAAACAAGACGTATTCTATCATACGTCATTCCTGCCAAGAAAAAAAGCGAAGCACCAATAAATCCGTGAGAAATCATTTGTAAAAGGGCTCCATTGAGCCCCGTATCGGTTATCTCTCCAATTCCGAGAATTATGAACCCCATATGAGATACGGAGGAATAGGCTATTCTTTTTTTTAAATTACGTTGACCAGGAGATGTTGAAGCTGCATAGATTATTTGTATTGCACCTACTATAATCAACCAGGGAGAAAATAGAGAATGAGCGTGGGGGAATAATTGCATATTGATCCGAACCAAACCATATGCTCCCATTTTTAATAAAATTCCAGCTAGAAGCATACAAGTACTGTAATGTGCCTCCCCATGGGTATCTGGTAACCATGTATGTAAGGGTATGATCGGTAATTTAACTGCAAAAGCAATTAAAAATCCAGTATAAAATAGTAGTTCTAGTGCGACAGGATACGATTGGTTAGCTAAGATTTCAAAATTTAATGTTGGTTCATTCGAACCATATAAGCCAATCCCAAAAACACCTATTAATAGAAAAATAGACCCCCCCGCAGTGTATAAAATGAATTTTGTAGCTGAATACAGACGTTTCCGTCCCCCCCATATCAATAGAAGTAAATAAACTGGAATTAATTCGAACTCCCACATGAGAAAAAAAAGTAAAAGATCGTGAGAAGAAAATGATCCTATTTGACCACTGTACATTGCTAACATCAGGAAATGGAACAATCGAGAATCCCGAGTAACCGGCCAAGCTGCTAAAGTAGCTAAAGTGGTTATAAATCCCGTCAGTAAAATGGTTCCTATAGAGAGCCCATCTATTCCCAATCTCCAGTCAAAATCAAAAAAATTAATCCATTGATAATCCTCTGCTAGTTGATTTAATGGATCGGTCAATTGGAAATGATAACAGAATATATAGGTCGTTAAAAGGAGTTCAAAAATAGAAATGGATATAGTATACCACCTTATTAGCTTATTTCCTCGATGAGGTAGAAAGAAAATTAAAGAACCCGCCAAGATTGGTAAAACTACAATTATTGTTAACCAAGGAAAATCATTCGTGGTAAAGACAAGATAGAATTAGACCCCAAAACCCGTTCTTTTTCGAGAACGGGTTTTGTGTCGGTAAAAAAAAATCAATTGTATTGAAAAAAATTGAAAATTCAGTTTGAGTTTGTTTAAAGTAGTTTTGTCTGGAACTTATTATATTAATAAGCTAGACCCATGCTTCGAGTTGTTTCATGCCATAAATAAACCCTCACGCTCAAAAAATCCGTTGGACAAGCGGATTCACATCTCTTACAACCAACACAATCCTCCGTTCGTGGAGCCGAAGCAATTTGCTTAGCCTTACATCCATCCCAAGGGATCATTTCTAATACATCGGTTGGGCAGGCTCGGACACATTGAGTACATCCTATACATGTATCATAAATCTTTACTGAATGTGACATTGGATCTCTCAGTTTTTGAATATCATAAATCTTCGATCTAGTAAATTTATATTTATATATAAATCATATATTTATATACCAGATGAATCAATAATTTTATCATGATTTTATTTAAAAATAAAAATCAATCGAATTATGAATGACGACTCCTGGGTTGGCTAAGATACTTTGATTCCAGTTTTACATAAAGTATTTAAAAATTTAGGAATTTCTAATTTTTTGAATAAATTAAGTAGTACTTATTTATTCAAAAAATTAGATTGATTGATACGAGTTGATTTTCTATTACGATAAATTGATGAAACAATAGCTAACCCAATAGCTGCTTCGCCTGCAGCAATAGCTATAACAAAAATAGAGAAAATATCCCCTTGTAATTGTCGACTATCAAACAAATCAGCAAATGTTACGAAATTTATATTAACGGCATTCAGGATAAGTTCCAGACACATAAGAGCCCTAACCATATTTCGACTCGTGATCAATCCATAGATACCAATAGAAAATAAATAGGCACTCAAAACAAGTGTATGTTCGAGTATCATTGATCAGCTCCTTATCAATTTTGAGTGATTTCGCCATGAACAATAAACCAAGGCTTTCGCTTGACTATAATAGAACAAGTAGAAAAAAATATATATATATATATATATATATTTGTAAAAATAAAAATATCGATATTGAAATAGAATTAAAAAATGAAAGCTAAATGGATTTGATAAGAACGAGAAAATTTCAATTTTGATTGTTCTTCGTAGTTAGAAAGATTTTTCATTGACGGGCAACAGCAATTGCACCTATCAAAGCAACTAAAAGAATTATTGAAATGAGTTCAAATGGAAGAAAAAAATCCGTTGATAAATGAATTCCAATTTGTTGACTATTCCCTATCAAATCTTGTTCTATAATCTGGTTTGATTTTGTCGTCCAAATAATTCCGTACCAAGACGTATCGAGAATCGTGGTCATTAGGGAGATGAAAATACTTGTACAAACCAACAAAGTAATCCCATTCCCAACAGTCCAAAGATCGAAATCTTTATAATATTCTGAACCATTCATGAACATCACAGCAAATAAAATTAAAACGTTTATCGCTCCGACGTAAATAAGGAGCTGGGCAGCCGCTACAAAATGAGAGTTTGATAAAATATAAAATAAAGATATGCAAACAAGAACCAATCCCAATGCAAAAGCCGAATAAATTGGATTCGTAAGTAATACCACTCCTATACCTCCTAATAGAAGACCTGATCCCAGAAAAACTAAAAGAAAATCATGTATTGGTCCAGGCAAATCCATTCTATATACAAGATAAAAAAATTGAAATGTTGTTCATGATTTTATTGACCTGACCAGGCAATTTTTTCTTTTTTTTTTTTTTTATGATATGCTCCTACTTGAATTCAATTAGAATGGAATGGGGTTTCTAATGGCTTTGAATTACGTCTCGGTCCAATTACTATACCAATATCTTGTTCCCCCTTACGTCAAACCAAGTAGCAAAATGGGCCGGAAACCATTTCTAAATTTCGAAATAAATTAGAGAGATTATTCAATCTGGATTTCAAATCCAATTTGATTCGCACTTCTCACTAACTAATCAACAATTAATTGCAATTTCTAGTTCTATTGAGCAAAAAAAAATAAGGAACGATTCCGTTCAATTAAATAAAAGTTAACCCGACTATATTACTAATTAGTAATTAATAATTACTCTTTAATTATTCAAATGCATTTTTTATTTGAGGATAATTCAAAATTGTTCGAATTGTATAATTGTTAATTACGGACATCGGTAACCGACCTAATGCGATTTGATTATAATTCAATTCGTGACGATCATAAGAAGAAAGCTCATATTCTTCAGTCATTGATAAACAATTTGTTGGACAATACTCAACGCAATTTCCACAAAATATACAAATTCCAAAATCAATACTGTAATTAAGCAAGCGTTTTTTTCGCATACCGGTTTCCAATTTCCAATCAACAATAGGCAGATCGATAGGACATACACGAACACATACTTCACAAGCTATGCATTTATCAAATTCAAAATGGATTCGTCCGCGGAAACGCTCTGAGGTAATTAATTTTTCATAAGGATATTGAATAGTTACAGGTAAACGATTTGCATGGGATAAGGTAATGATGAATCCTTGACCAATGTACCTTGCCGCTCGGATTGCTTGTTGGCCATAATTCATGAACCCAGTTACCATCGGGAACATATTTTAAAGATATATGAATAATCTTATGTTTGTTTCTTTCTCTTGTTTGATGAGAAGTTCGAATATCATATTCTTTTTTCGTTTAGAGTGAAAGGAGTTGGGAAGAGGTTGTTAATAATAAATTACCGAGAGAAATGGGTAAAAGAAATTTCCACCCAAGATTTAATAGTTGGTCCATTCTTAATCTCGGTAAAGTCCATCTTGTTGTGATAGAAATGAACAGGAACAAATAAGTTTTTGCTAAAGTCAAAAAAATACCAATTGTTATTATAAAGACCCTACCTACTTTATTTATTTCAACTCGATCAGAAAAAAATATGGACGGAATACAGATATTCCAACCACCCAAGTACAGAATTGTTACAAATAACGACGAGACTAATAGATTGAGATAGGAAGCAACATAAAATAATCCAAATTTGATACCCGAATATTCGGTTTGATAACCTGCTACTAATTCTTCCTCTGCTTCGGGTAAATCAAAAGGCAATCTCTCACATTCTGCTAGGGAAGAAATTAGAAAAATGATAAACCCTATAGGTTGACGCCACAAATTCCATCCTAAAAACCCATATTTCGATTGCGCCTCAACTATATCAACTGTACTTGAACTATTAGATAATAATAGTCGGTGATAACATCACTGTTCCCATCGCTAGTCCAGAACCGTACATGAGATTTTCACCTCATACGGCTCCTCGACGGCCATCAAGAAATCTAAGGACCAGGTTGATATTTTTTATCGTGATCTATTTTATTTTGGGTCAAAATATAGATAGACCCAACACCCCCCAGAAGGTCCAAAATTAGACCGATGGAATTCAGTCTGCCAGAATGATATAAATATAATAACTCAAAAAGCACTTATGAATTAATCTCATCCTTTAATAATTTGAATTTTTATTTGTTGAGTAATAACTTTTTAATAAAATACTCAATATCAATAGCCATCTTTTTTTGATTATTATGAAAAAAAATCAGAGATTAGCTGACTGTCTTAATAATGAAGGCTATTTCGTGATCTCTATGAATTTTCGTTCCTATTCTCTTCTTTCCCAAGAGGGAGTTCAAAACACGAAAGGATTATTTCGTTTTTGATAGTCGTTTTTTAATCTGTGAGGAGGAGCATACTCTGGATTGCAATCGTGAGGAGTACTGCTTGATTATTTCTACAAATTGAAAGCCCCACTTATTGTTCTTTTTATGTTATCCAACGATTAAGATTTTCGTTTTGAAAAGTGACATAAAAATTTCTATTACTAATCCTTTATATATTTTTGTGTTCCTAACCATCCACTCATTTTTGTCGAACTCTCCGTTCTATTAATACATATAAAGTAATACATATAAAGAATAGTGAAAACTATAGACGGTTGATCGTTTGAGCCCGCTTCAAGCCAGGATGACTAATCACTAATCAACCAATCATGGGCTAAAAAAAAGTCTTGCTTATATTGAATTTATTTGATTTTTCGTTCTTGTACTTAGGAGATGAGACTCAATCTTTTTACAGCTAATTTAGAAGCTGTTTTTTTTCACTCATATAACTATCTGATTTAGTTAATTTAACCTGAATGATGAATAAAAAAGTGAAGATACCTATTCAACTTCTTTACTTACAAAAAAGAATTAAAGAAAAGGTTAGAACGACTCGCACGTAGAGATATTGATAACACACAAAGAGTCAACGGTATTTCATAACTAATCGATTGAGCGGCGGCTCGGAGACCACCTAAAAAGGAATATTTGTTGTTTGATCCATATCCTGACATAAGAAGTCCAATCGGAACAATACTTGAAAAGGCAATCCATAAAAAAACACCGATATTGAGATCGGATAAAACAAGGTTATAGCTAAAAGGAATTACTGAATAACTTACGAAAACAGATATAACTATGATAGATGGTCCGATAATGAATAAACGACCATCTCCTCTCGATGGAAGAAGGTTTTCTTTGAAAATAAGTTTTGTTCCATCTGCTAACGCTTGAAGAATTCCAAACGGCCCGGCGTATTCCGGTCCAATACGTTGTTGTATTCCGGCGGATATTTCTCTTTCTAACCACACAATTACGAGTACACCTATTGTGATTCCCAATAGAAGAACGAAAATAGGTAAAAGGATCCCTATGATCCCATAGATCTCTTTGAAAGATTCTAATCTAGAAAAAGAGTGGATATCTTGTACTTCTCTTGTATCAATTATCATTTCAACGATCAACTTCTCCCATAATGATATCTATACTACCTAGTATTGTCATAATATCCGCCAATTTCATTCTTTTAACTAACTGAGGAAGAATTTGCAAATTGATAAAACCAGGGGGACGAATTTTCCATCTCCAAGGAAAACCACTCCGATCCCCTATTAAATAAATTCCCAATTCCCCTTTTGGGGCTTCAACTCTTGCATAAAGCTCTTGCTTCGGTAATTCAAAAGTAGGAGAGATTTTTTTACTAATGAAACGATAGTCAAAATCATTCCATTCTGGATCCCGTTCTCTATCAAAGCAACGTATTTCTAAATTCTCATAAGGACCGCCTGGAATTCCTTCGAGGGCCTGTTGAACAATTTTGATAGATTCCTTCATTTCACTGATTCGTACTAAATAACGCGCTAATGAATCTCCTTCTTTTTGCCAATTGATTTCCCACTCGAATTCGTCATAACATTCATACTGATCGACTTTACGAAGATCCCATTGAATTCCACAAGCTCGTAACATCGGGCCGGATAAACCCCAATTTATTGCTTCTTCTGCACCAATAATACCTACACCCTCAACTCGTTCTAAAAAAATGGGATTTCTCGTAATAAGTTTTTGGTATTCAGAAACAGCGGTTATAAAATAATCACAGAAATCCAAACATTTTTCTATCCATCCATAAGGGAGATCGGCCCCTACTCCTCCGATACGAAAATAATTGTGCATCATTCTCATACCGGTGGCAGCTTCAAATAGATCATATACTAATTCTCTTTCTCTGAAAATATAGAAAAAGGGAGTTTGTGCACCAATATCTGCCATAAAGGGGCCAAGCCATAACAGATGAGAAGCTATACGACTCAATTCTAACATGATCACTCTGATATAGCTGGCTCTTTTAGGTACTTGAATATTCACCATCTGCTCCGGTCCATTTACAGTTATGGCTTCTGTAAACATAGTAGCTAAATAATCCCAACGTGTTACATAAGGCAAATATTGGATAACTGTTCGGTTTTCGGCAATTTTTTCCATCCCTCTGTGCAGATAACCCAATATTGGCTCACAATCAATAACATCTTCGCCATCTAGAGTAAGAATAAGACGAAGAACGCCATGCATTGATGGGTGATGAGGGCCCATATTGACTATCATATGCTCTTTTCTTTTAGTTGTTACATTCATACTTTATTCCTCGATTCATTCTTTTATGAACCGTTTAAAACGAAAAGAAGTTTGTCTAAATTCTAGATAAAAAAAAGTTAATAAAATAACCAATTTTCATTGTTTTTTAAATGAAAAAATTAACGCGTTTTTGATTCCCGAATATCTAGTTGATTCATTAATTCTTTATAAGAAACTCGTTTTTTATTTGACAAATAAGACAACAGCCGTTGGCGTTTTCCTAAGATTTTCCGTAAACCCCGCTGCGATAAATAGTCTTTTCTGTGAAATTCCAAATGTGAAGTAAGCCTTCTTATTTTATTGGTAAAATGAAAGACTTGAAATTCAATAGATCCCCGATTTTCGTCTTCTGAAATAACTGAAATAACTTTTTTTTTTACCATAAGATAAAATCGACTCTTTTTTCCTTTTTGAAAGTCAAAAATCCATTTTACGACATTTTACGATCAGTAAAAATAATCCTATTCATTTTCTCATTTTCATTAAGTAAGTATAAGTAAAAAAAAAATAGATATTTACTAGATATTTTACACAGTAAAAGAGAACAGCTTTTTGACTTATTCCTATTTGATCTAATCGAATAGCTAATTATTCATCTAATGGATATGGATAGAATTAGTATTGATTTATCGGATTGGAATGGCAATGGAAGACAATGAACCCTCCCATTTCATATAATAAATACAGACTTGGAAGATAGATATGAGATACGAAATGCATCATTCACGAATTTTCAACGAGGGATACATATATATCCTTAACAGACTAAAATGGCTTCCATTATTGGTATCAAACCAATATCGATTCATACAAGATAAATCCTCTAATCGGTAAGTAGGCCAAAGAAAGGATTTGAATTGAATTAGTTCAAATTTATCCCTATAAAAATTTTGACGGTTATCCAAAACTTGATCATAGTTTTTTACGTTATTGCAAAATACTGAATTGTTCGAAATAAGATTTCTATTCCTACAATTGAAACAAATTAGAATTCTTAATTCCCTACGGGATTTAGTGGAAAAAATTTGTTCAGGAATAACGAGATCATAATCGCCATTTTCAGTTCGTCTTTGATTTGGCTGTCTTACAATGTAATTGTTGTAATTGTTTCGATCAATATAGTGTTTTTCTCGGTAACTTTGATTAAGTTGTTGTTTACTCTTATGAATCAATGAAATATTTAGAGTTTGATACATCAAAAATTGACTGTCGTTTTTTATAGACAAGCGCACAGGTTCAATAATTAATATTCTTTTTTTCATCAATTCGCTAATAGTTAAATCTTTTTGAATCAGCAGAATATCTAGACTTAGTTCTCTCCTTTGTATAGAGGATATCGCAATCTCTTTTGGATTGACCAATCTAAGCAGAAGACAATATACTTTAATATTATTTGTTATTTTTTGATTTAAAAAATTCGTCCATCTGAATTGAAAACGTAAAGACCTTTTTAAAAAAAAATCAAGTTCTACTTCCGTGTTGCTCTTATTCTTATATTGCTTTCTCTTTCGACGTTTTTTCCTATCTGAGCCTGCAGCGGCAGAATCTTCTTCAATATCTTTTTCTTGAGTTGAGAAAATTGGTTCAAGAGTTTCTGTATTTTCTATATGTAATTCAACATTATTTTTATTTGGGGATTCTTTTTTGTTTTGATTCTTCTTTTGAAATTTACTAGATTGAACACTGGATAATTTGGATAAATTTAAAGGATTCTGTTTTTGATTTTTAGTGATGTTTTTATTTTCGCTAACAGTTTCGTTTAAATTGAAAAGAAGTTCTTTGACTGGGATCATCCAGGGGTTCATTTTATATGTGTTATAAAGAAGCACAAATTCGACAAAAAACCAAAGTTTTAGATTCGAAATCGAACGACTTAGTATTTCTTCATTCATTCCCATCCAATCCAAAAGGTTTTTTTTTTTTGAAATCTTGATTTTCTGATCTTTATCAATTTGAAGATAAACAAGGTCTTTTTTATCCATTTTTTCAACTAGTGGATAATTATTCACTTGATTTTTAGTATTTGTATTATTAAAGTTGATATTGGTATCGAGAGCGATCCAGGAATGAAAATTCTCTATTTTTCTAAAGCAAAAATAGAGAATTTTCCAATCAAAAAATTTTTCATCTGGAAATTGAGTCAGATTCATATTTTTGTTCTGTCCGCAATAATTATAGCAATAATTATATATATAAGTATTTATGGGAATAATCCGCTCTGACATATCAACTAAGGTACTTTTCTTTATGTTGTATATATTTGAATTATAACACCTTTCGTGCGGATTATTTATCCATAATGGTGATACAGAATCCTTTCTATCGTCAGAATTAATGGATTGATATGAGAAAAGTGAATATTTCGAGTATTTTTGGTATTTTTGAAAGTTAATAGTATATTTTTCATTGGAGAATGACTTCAATTCAAAATTAATTAATTTTTTGTAAAAAATGAATTGGTTTTTTTCATCTGACTGACTTTTATGAAAATCTTTCTTTTCGGCGATAATAGATCTTTGAGTCACTCTGTTTCGCCATTTGTGTGGTACTAATCGATACCATTGAATCTGTGATAATTCGTATTGATAATACTTACTTAAAGAATTTTTCTGTTCAACAATTGTGGAATTAAAAAGATTTTTATGTCCTAATTCCGAATGAAGTATTCCTTCGGTTTCGAAATAATCCTTTATTTTTTTCTTAAGAAAAAGAGATGTTTCCTTATATTGAAGAAGCTCTATATATAAGCTCAAAATTTGAGTTTTATATATTTGGTAAAATACATACGCTTGTGAAAAGTAGGAAAAGTTGCTCAAATTTTTGGAATTCTTTGTAGTAATAGTAGTAATATCAAAAAACCGTTTTTTGAGAGTCAAAATAATGTGAATAGCACTTGTTTTATTAACTTTTTCGGGATTTATTTCATGTTCATTATTGAAAATCAATTTCTCAAATTCGTTTTTTGATAATTCAAAAAATTGTGTAGTGATTCTCGGACTATTCGTCTGAATGATACATAAAAATATTTTTATGTATATCTTTTGAATAAGAAAATTGATTTGCAAATAGGATTCTCGTATTAATCCTCCATTTCCTTTTTTTAATTTCTTCAAACCTTTTCTTAGTGATACGAATAATTTATTGAGAGAATTTTTTTTATTCCAATTACTATTACTATTTTTGTCAGTAGTTATAAACTTATTATTATTGTCTTTTTTATTTTGTAGTTTTTTGATCCGATTCATGATTGTGTTTGTTCTATCAGCCAGATCTTTCCTTTTTGGTTCGGTAAATGAAAAAGCTTTCAAATCCATCGATTGAATGGGAATAGTAAGGGATGATTCAGAAATCATTTGATTAGGACTTCTCTCTTTTTCGTTTTTAGTTTCATTTAGTTCATATATTTTGTGAAATCCAACGAAGATATTTTTTTTTTTTTTATAAAGGTCTTTTATAAGTCCTTTAACTTTCATAAATAGAATATTTTTCAGAAACCATTTTTGTCTTTCTTTTGAAAGGTTTATGGTTCGAACTAAATTTTTTTTTTCTTTTAAAAAAATTCGTATCACAAAAAAAGACTTTTTTTTCCATTTTCGAATTCTTTTTTTCATTTTTTTGAAAATGGGATTAAAAAACGATTGTTGGTTTCGGGGAGACCCAAAAGGAAGGTCAGTTTCCATTCCCAAAACTGTTAAAAAACAAGAATCATTTTTTTTTTTTCGTGGATCTTTTTGACGAGATTGTCCCTTAGATTTTTGACTATTTTTAAAGAAAAAGGGAAAGAGTATTTTTATTTGAATACCATCTGTTAACCAGTTTTTTGGAAATTCGGTTTCTGATAATGGAACACCATTATAGGTACATTTAATATGTCTTTCTTTCTTCCAATCCTTAAAGTCCTCTGACCATTCTGGAAATTGAAATACTAGCATACGTCCTGTATTTTTGATTATTATCAATGCTAGTAAGAGAATATATTTTCTAAGAAAAGATTGTATTATTAATAATGATCCTCTTATTATTTGAGCAAATAGAATGCTATCCCATGCTTCCGCTATTTCTATTCGTACTTTTTCTTGTTGTTTGTATTCTTCTTGTTTTTTTTGTTCCTTTTTTTTTTTTACATTTTCTTTTTCTTGTGTAGGATTTAGAATTCTTAATTCTAATTGTCTTGCTTTGTTCCAGTTTTGCAAAATGAATTTTTGTATTGAGATGTCAAAAGACAAAAAGAGGTTGTCTATTTTCTCCAAAAAAAGAGGGGAATGTGAATTTGTTTGAAAAAACGACCCGATATTTGTCTTACGTCGTTTGGCCCGTATGGAACCTTTGATAATATCTCGACGGAAATCGGATTGTTGGGAATAACGTATCAAAGCCACGGCGTTTCTTTCATCCGAATTTTGAGTACTTTTTTTATTAATATCATTGTTTTCTTCGGTATCATTTAGG